AGGTGTCGCTACCCACAGTCTCATTTAGACTGATCGTCCTAAAAGTTGTTTAGTGTCTGTCATTTGCCTTCTTCTTATGTTTCGGAGAACTTCCCTTTGGCTGGTGAGGATTGGAGTGAGGCTTTCTTCTTAGTTTAGGATGGTTGGGAAGACTGGATGCCGATCACCGCTTTCCTGCTTAACCGAGTACTCGCCTCTCCCTCCCTACCCAGGAAGGAAGAGGCTATCCGGAAAGAGCTATAAGTGAAATCCGGACTAAGGCATTCGAAGCAACGATTGAAAGAATGGGATTTGAGTCTTACTTGAAATTCTTACTTGAGTATTTCCTACTTCCGAACCTGGTATTTACTTTCTTAGGGTGGGATTGCGATCGCTTTCAGGCTTAACTAAGAACGTCTGGCTAGCTTCTCCCTCCCCGAGGAAAGAGAAACCCCGTATTTTAGGCATAACTGCTTTGAAAGCGGGGAACAACACCGTCACTTTCATACTTCCTTTCCACTCTTCCTCAAGGTGATTCGAAGCAAGGATTGATTTACAGTCTGAACTCTAATTCAACTCTAAGAGCAAGCAAGATTTCCAGGTAGGGAAGTACTTTTAGGGTAGTACCTTCCTTTCATGGTATGGCATCTTCCTTTGTTGGATTTCCTGTTATTCGTAGATGGGACTAGCCGGCTCCTCTCTAAGCTTTGAGCAGCAACGGATTAAGGATTAGCTTCGTTCTAAGCTGCATTAGCTGAATTCTAAGCAGGAATTATTCCACTCATTCTAAGAACTACTTTCTTAGCTGCAATAGCTACACCGGCTTAAGAAGGAAGAGCGGAAGAAGCGGCTTAAGCTACTTTTTTTTATTATCCCTCTCGTCTCTAAGAGCTACTTTTCACTCAAAAGCTACATCGCAACAACGAATCAACTCTTAGCTACAAGAGCTACTTTCTTCGTCCTCTCTAAAAGCAGGAAGCAAGGAAAGGGCTAGTTCTTTTGGTTAGGATGCCGCCAACAACAGGCGCTCACTTCGCCCTCCCCGAGGAAAGACCTGCGGTGGCTACAACTGCTGTCAAACCTGAAAGAGCCGGGTGCTAACTTAGGAATAAAAGCAGTAGCTGCGAAGCTAGGATAGACAGGTTCATCGATCCGGGAACAAGAACCGGCGAGTGATATCCTTACTTTGAGCTTAGCAGCACCGGCTGAGGAATTCGTTTTTAGGCGGGAAAGCTAATCAGAGGAACTACTGGCATGGCAGCTATCCCTCGCTTTCTAAGAGTGGGAACTCGAATTCAACAGTCGAAATGGCTTAGCTGCAGGGAAACCCTCACATGCAGGAATTACAGTCGACAATAAATACAACAACGTCCCCGGGAGTTCCGGAAGCAGCAACGGCTTAAGAAGTAGCTGAAAAGCTAGGATTTGAGTCAAAGCCAAATCTTACTTTCAATTCATAATCGGCTTGCCCGCTCGCTTACTCCTGGGAACTACTTGATCCCTCCCTTTCAAAACAAGGAACTTCAAAGCCAGGGTTCGTTTTTTAAGTTTGGCGGGAAAGCGAAGCGAAGCGAAGAAGGAGAGTTCTTTCTTGACGTGCTACCGATCGCCGCGGCAACAAGGGAACAACGAACCGTCGACTAGCTACACCGTCGAAGACGTTCCCTAATACGAGGAGCTCGGGGAGCTACTTGTTGATCCCTCGCTATCTAAGAGTGGGAGAGAGAAGAATGTAAATAGTCCAATACTTCCTGAAAAGACTGGATTGGGAGGATTTCCTGTCCTGGTGAAACATCCTTTCCTGATGAGGAAGTTGGGATGGTATCTTCATTTCCTGGTATTTTAGTACCTTCCTGTCCTGCTTAAGCTACAGAAGCTAGCAACTCCGGATTAAGTTAAGGATTCACCGTCACGCTCGCTGCTTTGATAACCGGAAAGAGCGAAGCTATAAGTTAACTCCGGAATAAAAGCTGGTGCTTCAGAGTGAGGGTTTCTTCTTAGTTTAGGCGGGCAGGGTTGCTCTTTCTAAGCAGGAAGCTAGGATTTACTTTTAGGCTGACGGCTGTGACGCGTGGGATCGAAGTCCTGATCGTATACTAGCCCAGAACAGCACAGCCGAAGAGCTAGACCACATGGCTACCGCTCACTTACGCCCTGCCCTTAGTCAGTCAGCATTCCACTTTTGTCTATCTTATAGATAGAAGATCACGAACCGGAGTCATTGGATCTCGCTCAAAGACTAGACTAACTAAGCGCTAAAAGGACCGGTCTGAAAGATCCGATTCAGAGTGAATAGGCACTGCACCTGGGATCTCTTTCAAAGGAAGGAAAGAGGCCAAACAAATCCATGAAAGTCAGAAAGAAGGAAAGGACTGAATCCGCTGCTATTGGTCTACCGCGTAAGGATTTGCGCTCTCCAAGCAAGCATTAAGATCAGGCATGTAGGAAGTAGGGTAAAAAAGTAAGCATGAAGCTTTGACATAAGGTCTCTCGAGCATCTACCTTCTCTTGCTATTGGATTGAAGAGAAGGCCAAGAAAGAAGTGATTAAGAGCACTTTCGAAGTCAGTATTCCGCTTTGCTTTATGGTCAATAGAATATCCAGATCCACCCTAGGCAGAGTTGCATCTTATAATACGGAATATCCGGTGTTACAACCGATTCTCCTATATTAGCTAGTCGAAGATGGTTCACCCGGACTTGCATCCTATCCTATTATAATATAAGGAAGAGTTGCTTCTCCCTTGGATCTTTCCTTAACTCGGATGGGATGAAGTCGATTCAAGCTAGAAGAATACCGGACTAGTTTAGCCTATTTGGCATGAAGCTGTTGCATTTGGGTTTGGTTTGGGAAATAGAATAGATGGAATCAGATCTGGAAAAAAAAGCCTCATCTTCTGCCGTAAGCGCTAAGAGGGAATTGAATCTTTGTTCAAATGAGCTGTGAACCAAGTCAAAGCAATTTCCCCTTTGGAAGTGCTTGAAAGGGCAGTCTCAATCACTTATTTTAGATAAAATCGCTGGTACTGAGAATATGTATGTAGTAAAGAAGGGCTAATCCATGGCATGCGCCTAATCCGCTCTTACAGATAGAGATCTGCTCCTCAAGTGCAAGATTCGCTGCTAATTGAATTGGAATTTCCGGGACTGTGCTTAGTAAGCGCTTTTAGTCATCTGTTTGCTTGTACGATTGGGTTTGTGTTCAGTCTACCTATAGCTAATGAAGTCAGCCTTGCTTGAAGGAAAGATAAAGATAGTAAATCCGGATTTACTTAAGACTTTGAAGTAGGCGAATCCGCTGCTCCTGCTCCAGAGTAAGGGGTGGATCTCAACCACTTTTTTTGCACAGAATAAGTGGTAATTCGTTAATAGCACGGATCGAACGAGAAGGATGGGATTGGGTTCAGTTAAGGAGGGTGAAAGCCTAATTTCAATCGAGCTTGCATCTTAGTACGAAAGTATTGCTCAAATTGGTAAGATCTTTCACTTTAAGTGAAGTTCTTTTCCAAAGTGAAATGCAATCGCCAGTTACTGCTCTCTTGGTTCTTTCTTCGCTTCGAGCGATCTAGAATGAGAAGATCCTCTAGCTGGGCTTCTTAAATCCCTCTTCCACGGATTCAATGAAAAGAGAGAGGGAATCATCTATCCAATTCCTATGTTAACAGAGGGGCTAAAAAAAGAGAGTGAGTGAAAAGAATGCACTACATGGATGCTATTTGGACCCTACGAAAGTTAGCCCCGAACTGGTCCGTACCAAGCAAGAAGATTGGCTTCATTTGCCATCAGAAGAAGCTCATGTTGGAAAGCAAGCATGTGCAAGAACCAATCAGGATCCGCGGGACCTTCCTGGATGGATTGACCTACAACTGATTGACTCAGGCCCTTTCTCATTTTAGACTAGGGCTTCTTCCTTCATTCGGAGAAGTCATCAGGAAGAGAACCAGTGGAAAGTCGTATGCAGAAGAGAAGTGCAAAATAGGCAAAGACGAAGACTTTGGAAGGCACCGATTGAAACGAAAATCAATATCAACGATCGCCTCAAAACGAACCACCAAAAGAAAGGCCTGAATATGCGTTTTACTTGCGAAAGGCCTCGGCTACTACAATGACAGGGCCAAGAAATCGGGCCGGAATAGCAGCTCTTTCGAAGAAAGACGCTCCTGTTTCAGTGACAAGATCATGATTAGACTCTTGCGGAGGTGATCGAGTGGAGGAAGGTTCAAACAACAGATCGGAAACTTTACTCGCAAGAGAAAGGCCTTAGCTACGACAATTCCAAATAGTATACCTGATTTGAAGCTTTTTTACAGAGGAAACGCCCTGGTTAAGCCAGTTTTTAGGGCATTAACGAGCGAAGTGCAAATATTACACCACTTGTCTTTTCAAGAATTAGACCGGATTATTAGCTTTTTACGAATGAGATGCCTCACTGAAACCTGGCTTTTCGATTGGTGAACTATCGTATATATAAGAGATGCCTATAGGCTAGGCTGGCTCAATATTCAATTCAATCTATTCTGTTTCAAAGCTTGACTTGACTCTCTTTCTCCTCTTCTCTTCGTGTGCTACGTCCATTCCAGTTCTTTGTTCACAACATAACCAAGGATTTGCCCTCCCCGCGCACCTACCTTTCTCATGCCACAGAAAGATCACTCCTCATCCGTTCTCTTATATGCGATACCTTGAAAAAGAAAAAAAATGACTCATTCTGGAGACGGACCCTCAACCTCCTTAGGTGCAGTACACTCTAAACTAAGAACGAAGAAGAGATTGAACAAAGAAAAGACTGACTTCTTTATAAATATATATATAGAATAGTCCGTTCGAGTGACTCACTTCATAAAGTGGGGACTTTGTGGCAAGCCCGAGGAAAGTATGGCCTTATAGGCTTCTTTTTCACAGCTAAAGCTGTCTCGGGTGTCGGCCTGTGAGCCGAAGATCTCTGTCTCGTCAACCATTCTAATTCCTAACCTGGAGGTTGGCTTGAGAAAGCTCGCCCAAGAGAAGGGAAAGAGATAAAAAGAAAAGGCAGTCGTCCAATGGATTTGTCAGATGGGGCGCCGTGCGCCATTCAACATCAAACTCATGATTCAGGTACTGCAATTCTATGTTCATAATAATCTTTCGCCCTGAAAGCCTTCCAAGGAAGGAAGGGCTTGGCTGTCCACTTAGCACGAGCTAGTAAAAAGGGGTCCTAATGACTGAAATTCACTACAGAAAAGGAAGGGGGCATACTGACCTCCTTGCTTTTGCAGCTTTCTCAATTGTTGATTCGGATTCGGTTTTTCTTCCTCTGGGGTGAACTGCTCTCCCGGAGCTAATTTGAAATCTCGATTCGTTATGATCTTTGCGCGTAAGGGCTGAATTCGTATTCAAGAAATTCTCATCTCAGATTGAATCAGCCGAAAGGCAAGGGAGCGGACTATACTCTCTAGTTAGGAATAGGGCTCAAGATCTTACTTCTCTTCCTGAAGATGGACAGGGTAATCAAGCCAAAGTTTGTAAACTATTTTGGTTGGTAGTCAAAATGTACAAAGGTTTCATCGGCGGGTGAAGGATTGATCATCTCACGCCAACTTCTCGAAGTTCAGTTTCTCACTTTCAATGTGCCAAGCCCAATTAAGTAGTTGGCGTTTCCGCTAGAGCTATCGCCTTAGGAATAGAGTACGAATGCGGGGACTCTTTACTTAGTGTATGAATCGGCTGTTGCTAAACAATAAGAAGATTCGTCATATAGTTAACACAAGCATCTCAATCCTGAAAGAATGATATAATTAACACAAACGTTTCGAACAAAGATGTAACCTCAATTTCAATAGAAGGGAGTCAGCGCTCAAGCGCCGAGCCACTTTCACGCGATAAACGAAATATAAAAAATAGAATAGCCTCATGAGACCCCGAGGAGGACGTTGCAACGAAGCAAAGTGAGTCAAGTTCAACATAGTACGTAAGTCGCCCACCTATATCCGTCCCAATGCTTTATCTTTATGGTAGTCAAGGAGCAGCCAAGGGAAGGTACTCGAGGTAGAAATCAGAAGACGAAGAAAGGGGTAGGAAGCCAAGTTCGGTAGATAGGAAGGACCAAGACCCACCACCCATATGATATCTCAAACTCTCGTTTATTTTCTTCTGCCTGGATCTTGTACCAGCGACCGGACTTCCTAATAAACTATCCACCTTGTAAGAATAAAAAGCAAAAAAACAGCTATGCTTGCCCCTATACTATAACAAACAAAAAAAGAAGAAAGCGGGCCTATTATTTGTATTTATTTCAGACTCCTCATCTCTCGAATTTACTTGGAAAGACCTTAGGATCTTTATTTCATTCAATTGGTAGAACTCCTTATTTGGTAGTGGCTAGCGACATGATGCGTAGCCATGACCTAAACTCGACCTTAACTAGACCTACGAATTTCTTTTGGATCCCCCAGTCTTGGTGAAACCTTAGAAAAAAAATAGCGAGGAAGAATCCAAACTTGAATCTTCAGCTGCTTCCCACACATTCCCGATCATCGGTATCTTCTATTGCCAATCGCCCTTATTCCACATTCATTCTCTATTAGCATCACCACCCCCCGCTCACTCAAGCGGGCTAGTAGCCCTTTGAATCATGAGAGGATATAGGCGCCTACTTCCATTTTTTTGTGAGTATTTCAAAAACATAAAATATTGCCTATAGCCACCATGGATGTCCTTGGTCGGGATATACCTCACATGGGGTCGAAGAGCGACTAAATCCCGTTTTGACTAGACATAAAAAAAGAAGATTCTATATGTCTGTCCCCTAACCTAATCTTTCTATCTGTGGTTTCATTCCAATTGAATTAGGAACAAGTTCGATCAAGTTATCAAGGTCAAGGTTCTTTCCTTCTGCTTGGATATTCTAGGTACCCGTTCATCAGAATCAACATGGGAATTTTACATTTCTTTCTATTATGATGTATATAATCTACCAGTTCTAACTTAAAGGTAGGATCTAGATCCTACGATCTACGCTAAAAAATTAATAGGTATCACCTTTGACTGAAAGAAGATTGGATCTGTACTGCGCTCGACCTACACTCCTCGCCTCACCAATTACCAGTCGACTACCTCGTGGCCCATTACCTCTCTTTCTATGGTCTAAGACTCTTTTTTTTTAGTAAAAAGAGATGCTCCGATTCTATCTATATAAAGGGAGAATAAAGACCTCGCGTCTCTTTATTCAGTTCTTTAAAGGGGGGTTGTTGGGTTGGTAAGTTTCGACAACAGAACAGACATGACTTTCTCGTCTTTGACATAATTGGTTCTCGAAAGTTTTTCATGAGCTTGCTCTGCTACTTAAAGGGCAGCTACCCGTATCGGTCAATCAATGTATTCTTATCAGGAGTGGAGTCCCCCATTTCGGGGAAAAGCCGTTCACACAACATCATGGTATTTGTGGGACTAGAGTCACCGCCTCATCACTAAGGCAAATAGTTTCACCATTAGCCAAAAGACGGAGGGAATTGGAATAAATTGTTTTGTTTTGTGTACCGTCCGGAGAAAGCCCCAGATGCCCAATCAAGGTCGACACTGCGAGTCTCCCACTTAGTTAGCGATTGAGCCTATCTAGTGAAGTTAGACCAGCAGCTTTATCCAACTACGTACCAACTGCTTCTCCTGGTCTTTCATCCAACCATGACAGGAAGAGAACGAAGATGAAGAATGGGTTGTATTAATCACAAGCTTCCTTCAATTAATAGTACAAGAAGTTGGCTAATCACTGGTAGTGATCGCCTAAGTCCATAAACATAAACAAAGTGATGGTACTGTCTGTCAGGAAATTTCGAAATAGAAAGAGCTGCCCTCAACTGACTTTCCCCAAAATAAAAAAGAAAAAAGGAGGGTCGGTATGCGCTTGCGCTACAAAAGCACAAAGCGGAGCTAGTTAATGCGAAAGAAAAGAGAGAAATAGGTAAGGGTAAGAGTATAAACGGAAACTGGCTAGGCTGTTCTTCCCTTTCGAGATAGGGGTCCTTTTGTTCCTACAACGATTGCTTATTATGCCTATAGCTGCAACCCGACGATTCTATCTTGGAACTAATGATGGTTGCTAATCCTTAATGATAGCTGCTGCTAGAGAAGGTTATTTTCTACAGAGTTCACCGCGGACAGAGAGAGATATAGGGCAGGTAATCTTGAATAGATTGAATGTATCCCTCATTTCCATATACTCTTAAGAGAAGAAAGAGAAAAGAAAGGGCTCTAGATCCTGGGCAATAGGAGAGGTTTATTGATGACTCAACATCGGTACATTTACAATGGATAGTGGTTCCTCCGCTGCCGGGTTGGTTGATAGACCATTACAAACTTTGAAAGCTCTTTGAGGCGAAGAGAAAGTCACAGGTGAACAATAAAATTCTTTCTATTTATAAATGCTGCTAACTGGGATAAGGGCGTCCCTTTCACTCCAATAGTTGTAATTTAATTGATTTGATATCACCAGTAATTGTAATAAAGGGAATGATAGACCGCGACACTAGGAGGATGCTCATTTGGTACTTGTACTTACCGCTCGCTAAGTTTGGATGTTGGTCGGTCGCTTCAAAACAACGTAACAACGTCTATTACGGGGATCCACCCTTACTTAGCCTTACTTAGGCTAAGAGATGCCCCTGCCTCTCGATCGTCGATATGTTGTTGTTGCGCTCTTGATTTCGTTGTGGTCCTTTGGTTTGACTGACCTTCTTTGGTTCAACCTATTGGGTGCTATATATTGGTTGTTCATTTATCTATCTATCTATATAGAGATTAGGTGGGGGGTATATGAAAGAACGAAAGAATGGATTAAGAAGACATGGCTTTTCCAAAAGATGAAAAGAGCTTTAACGCAAGTGAAAGAAAAACCTTATATGGTATTCTTCCTCAACATTTTTAGTTTAGTATTCAGTTATGCTATAATTTTTCTTTGTTATCTCATGCTCGCGGGAGACAAGGAAATCTTTGTAAAAATCCTACTCATCATGGGCGAGTGTTCCGCTATCTTTTTTTGCTTCTGCTCTCAGAATGAGCTTAGCCGCTTTCAAGCGGTTTTCTCATTTTTTCTTAGCTATTTCTCTATATATATTATATTAGAAAAACTATCGGAACACATATTTTTTTCTCTTTTTTTCCTTTTCTTAGTGATTGAATTCTTTATAGTCGAATACAAAGGCTTTTTTCCCTTAAATTTTCTCTTTTTTGTCCTACTTTTGGCATATTTGTGTATTTGCCCGGAGATCTTGTTGTGGGGGTTCGCTTTGGTTCTTCTTCTAATATTCCTCTATCTACTCCTCTTTTTCTTCCAAAATGTCTTGCACAAAGAAGAAGAGTCCAGTTCGACCCCTAACAAATCACTCTTCTTTTCCTTACTTTTCCTTCTCGCTTCTCTATTATTCATAGGTGATTTTAGAGATACCGGCTTTCACCTAAAGCTAAAGATTCTCTTTTTAGGGGCCGGGGCCTTGGTTATCTATTTGTGCTTCCTAAGCAAAACGGGGTGGGAACAAGTGATAACATCTCTTTCTTATATAATAATAAATGTTTTAATTGGAGGAGTCATAACTGAAAGCACTTCCGTCTTTTTACGTAATTCAATCCTTTACTTAACCGTCAATTTGCTCATTTTTTGCTATTTATATGGGGTTAGTTTCAAAAAGAAAGAATCACTCAAAAGCGTTTTTGATCAAGGAAAAGTCAGAATTTTTCTCAGTAAATTTGTTTTTTTAGTCGTTTTATTGGAGAATATTACTGTGAATTCCACTTATTCGTGGATATGGCCCTGGCTTGCGACTTTCTCGTTGCAGATAGGGGGACTCAATCTTTTTTTCTTTTTTTTCGATAAAAAAGAAGATGAATTCTTCCAAACTTTAGGAAGGAAGCAAACCACCTTTCTATCTAGACTAGTCATTTATGGTGGTGCCGTCTTCTTTTTTCTTCTTTACCCGGCCGCTGCTTTCATTTTACTACTAAATCCCTTTTTAGTCAAAAACCTATATAAGGGATCGAAGAGATTATGGCAGATTATGTTCACCAAGAAATGACCCGAAATTTGATCTTGGTCTATTTGATCTTGTTCCTTTTAATCGTAATCAAAGATGTTTTCTTGTCTCTCGTTTTTTTCTAATTTTTGAGTTTAGGAATAGCGTTGAATCTCGAGAATGGGAATGTCTGACTTGATTCTTTCTTTTTTCCCCTGAGTCAGATTGGTTGTCTTATCAGGGCTTGGATTCGTTTTGTATTTAACGGGAGAGGGTCCAAAGTAAGGCAGTGAAAAGAGCAGGACTTCTTTCACGCACTGAACGGAAGGCCTTTCTCACGGAAGCAACCAAAGAAAGTACAGGTTAATCGCCATGAGAAAGGAGTGGGGAGAGGTAAGGAGGGCCCCACCGCTTAAGCGACATCTCGCTTTCATTAACAAGTTAAGCAAGGGCGACGCCCTTTTTCTGAGGGCCAGCCGGAAGGTGCCGCCCTAATGACCGATTGGGAGGGACCGCCGCCGGACGGGCAGACCTCTAATCGTTGGATCCGGTAAGGTAGCCCCGGCTTGGGGCTGGATTGAATCCTTTGCGAACTACGAATGACTTGATCCCAGATCCCGAAACGAAGGGTACGTAGGCAGCCAATCCAGGTCCAGTCATCTTTTGGTTCTTTTTTAAGGGGTTTTTTCTTTAATCCCTTCTCTTCATCGTTCGTAACAAGGTAGCCCATTTGTGGCTGGATTGAATCCTCTTTTTCTTCGCTCTTCCGGAACCGGTTCTTGTGGTAGAGGGCACATAACGAACAGCGTACTTGTCTCGGAAGTGGATCAAGTAGATGAACGTATCATCAACCTACCTAGCCACTCGGTCTTTAGGAGCATCTTTGCGATTATGAAGAGGTGCTCTAAGCTTCTGGGCCCCGAGTCACAGCAAGTATATAGTGTGTGTGCTCCTCGGGTGAAGGGCGAATCAGCTACCACGTCCCGGCGATAAGTTGACCCTGCTTTCGCCATCTGAGCTTTCCCCACTGTGGTCTCATAAGGTAGTCAAGGGGCGGAGGAAACCCTTGACTGGATTGAATCCTTCTTTCTTCATGTGGTCTCCAGTTCTTTTGTTCCATACCCTTTGTGAGGAAGATGTCTCCCCGCGTACAGATCTTTTTCTTTATTCTTGCCAAATTTTTCTTTGTTTTCATTCTGTCAAGAGTAGCCTTAGAGCTGGGGTATGTGTTCATGGAAGATCTGAACCATGCTATCAGTCAGTTCTACAACCCTTCATCCGGAGGAATGTATGGGGGACCCAGTTTACCACCGGGACCCTCTGGGGATTCTTCTTTTGTGCCTTTTGCTTCAGCGAGTGGGGACGAAAGGGGCCAGGAGGCCCCACCGGGACTTTCGCACGAAGAAAGGGAAGGCCCGTCGTTCTCTGCTCCGCAACAGCCCGAAGAGGACCTGCGACTGACGATAGAAAACCACTTAAAGTGCAATTTCGAAAAATACTGTCGGCGTAGAAGTGTCCAAGATAAATTTACAAAAATAGATTTTTCTAACATTCACTATCTTGAGCACGAAGTCTTCAATTTCGTTGACTTGAAAAAGAAAAGCGCGGCAGAATTGACAGCCCTCTTACAAAGTTATAAAACAGTGGATGAGTGCAGCGAGATCTTCAGTAGTGTTTTAAGTTTCGAGAATCATCACCACCTATGGATGCATAAGTAGTTTTCCTATTTCTTTCTTTTTTTGCTCTCAGTCTGACCTTCCTTTCTAAACAATAGATAAAGAAATAAGAAAGAGATATGAGGGGGAGTAGGAAAAAATTCCTGGGTTTCCTACTTTTCTCAAAAGAGTCGAGTTCGATATGAGGGAAATCGGTCTTGAGGCCGAAAATACGGGGTTTCATACTTTGTCCAGTTTTTGAATGAGCTTCTAGGAAAGGAAGATCAGAGTATGACGAAAATACGGGGTTTCGTACTTTTTCCAAAAGAAAAGAGAAAGATAGGAAAGGAATTTCTTTTTATGCCAAAAAGACGTGGTTTTCTCAATTTGTCTCGTTTTGAACTTGCTTCTATGAAAGTGCGGTAGGGCGGTAAACCCCGTCAGTCAGTTCTAGTGGTAAAGCCCTGTGTAATCTTTTGTGTAAGCCAGTGAAGTATAGCATAACTCCTTAGGAGACTTCAAGTTTTTTTACCTGCCAGCTAGTTTCCTGCTTGCCAGTGTGCTAGCAAAGTTTACTGCTGTTCCTTCGAATATCTACTAGCTTTGAAATAAGCTTTCCTACCCTTTTGTAATTCTTGCAAGTGTAAAAGTCAAATGCTTGTTGAATACCCCTTGTGGGAAAAATATTCATTCATAGAGTGCGAGTTTTGTTACATCCCGCCCTCTACCCGTAACTTAAGTGTAAAAAAACAAAATTGGGAGTATCCTTCTCGCCAAGCGAGTTTAGTTTGAGAGCCAACAGAAGAAAGGGCTAAAGCCAGTTCTCGCTGACCCCGGGAGATCTCGTGTACGTTCTCTTCGATGTAGTTTCCTGCCCTTGTTGCTTCTTCTCTTGCTCACGGATGGCTTCTACCGGCTAGCTTCTTTCAAGGCAAGGGGAGCTGGAGCTCATCTATTCATTTCCCTCTTACGAGCCTATGCTCAGGATGTTCTTCGATCCCAGGAAGTTCTTCGCTCGTAGGCTACCCTCTTAGCCCGTTCTAAGCTTAGATCAATACCTACAGGTTCCATCCATTTCATTTCCTCTGGAGTGATTTCGATACCAAACTTTCTTATGTCCTTCGTTCCCCATACCTTTTTAGGAGCTAGCCCTATCTGCTTTGCCAAAGCTTTGATAGCTATCCTGGGCATGACAGTCCATTAGCAGTGGAATAGTAGTCCCAAAAGCTCAGCATCTAGTAGTAGCGCTCCATGAAGTGCTTGATGGGTCTCTGTGGCTTTTCTGAATTGAGTTTAGATAACAAATTTTTAATTCTGAAGCGGAACCCGCCAGCCCTTTGCTTTGATTTGAATGGTGGCTTGGCATCTATTTTTCAAGTGCGAGAGATTTCTGGGGTCACATTTATTCTTCTTTGAAAGATGGGAACGGAGGATCCATTCAATAATAATTCATTGATAATGGCATTTCTGCGGCCTTTAACACATGGTTATCAAGCCGTGAGGGCCCCTTACTATAAATTTACTTTTTTACAAACCTACCGTAGGCCCTATGGGGAAGTTATTTAGAAAGAAAAAAGACAGACGACGCTTGTAGTAAGCCGAAGGAGCTAGCCCAACCAAAGTCTGCCTTTATTCGCTAGGCTCAGTCTCATAGATACCTGGCTGACATCTAGGAAAGGAATCGCTTGAACACTGGTTCGTCTACCTTTAAATACGAAGGCTGGTAGGTCAGATTGAGGCATATGCTACTGTCAACAAACATGGCTCTCTTTCTTAGGCGCCTGCTCCCGCCTTTAGGCGAACCCTTGGTGAATGTTGTTCGCGCTTCAATTGAACTGTCTGCTTCGAGTCGAGGTAGAACTGATCGAACGGGTGAATGCAAGCCTTTTCTTCTCCAACTGGGGGACCTTGGTAACACGCTCTTATGCGAGGGATCACTTGACCATAGCCCTGCTCTTCCACACTATATAAATTGTTAGGTCACAAGAAAGAATGCCAAAATCTAAAGATAGTGGGTTAGTCCCCGTCCCTACCGTTCCAGCGCTCGTGCTATTCTTTCGCCTATCGGCTTATTTATTCGAAACCAAACCTTCTTCTCGTCAGAGAAAGGAGTTATCCTATCCCATAGGAATGGCACACTTGAATGGCTAACTAACTACTCCTAGCTCTCTTGGGTTTAGCATTCCACGCATCAATTCCATCAATGAGCGGGTACCATGGAAAATATAGAAATTGACGAGCTATTAGCCAACCAAAACTCAATTGACGGAAATCTCAGACATTGTCTTCTCTTAGGTGAACCTTCTTTAGCTCGAAGAAATCTGGCTCTTAGGATCGCCTATTGGCTCATAACTACGTTGCCTGACCGACCTGATCGACAGCTTTAGCAAAAGTTCTGATTGGACCTTTTTTTGGAATAAAGAAAGAAGTGAAGCAGGCAGGGAATTTCATTACCGCTCCGTGAGCCTCTGCCTGGAACAAGGCTTGCTTTAGAGTACTTTTAAGGGCTTGCAATTCACCATTGAGCTATGGAACCATGGGAATATTGACTTATAGAAAAAGTCTTTAGTCCCGAAGGTTGGGATCATAAGCCTAAATGGCAGTCGGTGAGGTAATGCATTTGGTCTAGCAACAAAACCTAGCTACAGTTAGCTCTCGGAACATAGGCTCAAGAGCCGAAAAGGTAATGCAATTGAAACAAAAGTTACCTCAGCATGAGCTGAGAAAGCTAAATCCAAGACTGATCTACTCCCACAGTTCGCTAACACCTACCATTGATACCAGCTTACTTACCTCTGAAACCCTGTGAAATCAGAAAAGAGAGATCTTGGAATTCGTACACAGGTCGTTCACCTCGGCATGAGCTCTTTCGCAGGTGATAAAATATAAAGATTTTTCCCCTATCCGTAAGTTGTTGGCTGCTACTATAAGTATCGGGCGGGTAAGGCAAAGGGGCTGCTCTCAACTGACCAATGCTATTAGGCTATTCCCAGAAGGGACCAAGAAAAAGTGTTTGGTCGGGAAATCCTATTATTGCCTCTTTTTTCGAGAAGGTCACCTTACAAGGTAACGGTAGGCGAGCCTAAGGGACAAAATCGGATGATTACCTTGACTTGCTGGAACTGATCCACTCATTTGTCTTCTCTACTTTCTTACTAAGTCAACATCTTCATCTGCTCGTGCTAGGGAAGAGTGCTAGTCTCTAAGGTAAGTGATGAGTGCCAACCTTAAAGTGTGGGAGTACAGAAGTCAAACCATAAGTAGTTTCTACCAATACGCTTTGGCATCATCCTCTTTCGTAGATAGAGTTCCATCTTATGAGTCTATTATTCCATCTACTCCTTAACTCAACTAATGCCAGTACTCTAATTCTGCATTCCTATCCCTGTAGCTGCTCTGTATGGTGTTTCTGTCGAGTGAGTGGATAAAATCTTCCATCCGATGGGAGTGGAAGAAAGCACTGAGACAAGGAAACTAGGAGAGCTCTCCCCGGGGAAGAGATAGTTGGGTCAAGGCATTGCCTTAATGGCCCACTAGAGCTTGAATTCATTGGTTCATAATCAAAAGATTGAGAGTCAGCTGGATGGTTTGGAATAGAGCTACGAAGGTCTGAATTTGGCCCCTTATCATCGGGGGTTGCAGATGGAAGTGAAACGGAGAGATCCATTGATGCTTATATACCTATTAACTACCGATGGGTGAAAGCACTTCATTGGCTCCGTTCAAGGGTGGCGGGGAGGGATTGAAATCATTCGATCCAGCAGAGGCACTTGAAAAAGAAAGCTTGCAGTTGGTTCAGCCTAGTTGGTTGGTGCTACTTAAGAGTCTGGGGAAGAACTCGGTCAAGTACTGGTTCATAGCTTCCGTCATTCGATGGATCGGATCCAGTACGAGCCCATTACTTGTTGCTTGGCTAGCAGCAGAAGCTGGGGCTTGAACGAAGAGATTTCAATCAACGATATGGCTGCCTTTGGGTCTACTCGATGGTCGGTTGGGCCTAGAACGCTTGAATCCGGATCCCAGGGCCTGAACTCCCTGGTTTAGAACGAGACGGGGAACGAATAGACATGGGAACCCTTTGCTTAGATTTGGTTCCGTTTTGATCGAAAGGGCAGGGACTTCCTCCGCTTGGTCGGATGAATGGGAGCGGATGAGAGGGGAACGGAGCCAGCTCACTTCATTTCTTTTGATCGGGTTCGGATTCACTTGATTGGGAAAGAGATGGCCGGGCTTTGGAAGAAAAGGAATAGGATTCCACTGGATCGGGTGAGAGACAAAGAGAAGACCCGGCTCTGACTCGCCGGTTGAAGGCTCTGAACGAAGAGACATGGATTCATTTCATGCTGCCAGTGAGCGGCTTAGCAGCATACTTGCTTCCCCTTGAGGGATAGGGGGGTCTTTCTTTCCTTGGTCGAAGGCAAGCCGGAGGGATAAGCACAATCAAGCATACTAGTCATAGACGGCACTTGTCATACGGAGAATAAAGGTATATGGGAACTGCGGGGGCTTGCTTAGCTTAGAACTCCAACCCTAAGCACTACCTTACGTCTTAAGACGACTACTACTTAGGAATAGGCAAGAACTGGCTCTGTCTATAAGGAAAGAGGAGTATCCTAGGCCACAAGAACCTACTTTCTACTCAGGTCAGATGGAGAAGAGTTAGAAGCTGCTTTCGAATAAAACCTTTTCACTCAGAATCTCTAGAGCTCTCTACGGTGAATATGACTATGTAAGAATGTAAGAGAAAGCCGAAGAAAAGCAACTGAAACTGGCCTAGAATAGTTTTGATCGGAGGTTACCATACTTTTCTTTCCAGGCTAAAGCTGTAAAGGACTTTTTTATAGGGATTCAAGCTTGCGAAATGCCTTTCATTCTTACTCTTGAGTAAACTGGCTTTGGATACAGGTGCGAGTCTATGCGAAAAGGATAGTAAAAAAACTCTATATGAGACGCGAGTAGTTGGTGGAATAGGAGTAAGGACTTTGTTTGCCCGCTTGAAGGACTATCGCACTTTCAGTGGTACTGAGACTGTCCCTACCACTACCCTTTATCAAGCTGGTTTACAAGAGTGACTGGCTTTCCTTTCTTAACCAGGCTCAAGGCCCATCTTTTTAATATAGGAAAACTCCAGCCAAGAGAGAAAGGATTCACCATACGCTCTTCGTATTACTAGCCCGACATAGAAGGGACGAAAGGAAAAGAATTCTATTTGAAAGGAGAGGAAAGACTAGTTATTGCTAGCTCTGAATAAGACCAGCCAGATAAGTCAAAAGAAAAGAATATTCTATATGTTATATATTAAAAGGCGGGAAAATCTTTTATTGTTATGCTGAGCACTGGCAGGCAAAATGAAGTCAATAATAATAATAAAAAAAGCAGGGTTTGACCTCTAATCCGGAAGGAACTTGATACGGGCTTGATCAAAACACTTGCCTTATCCCGCCGCTATATGGTATTCTAAAAATAGCCCTTGCCAAAGATATCAAGAAATTACCAATTCTATATAGGCTATATAGCCCTTTTAGATTGAGACTTTTGACTAGAAAGTCTTAGTTCCCCTAGTCAGACCCTTACTTATCTTACTCTTACAACTGTTAAGAAAGACCGGGACTATTAGTGGTAAATAACTTAGATCTTTCAAGATAGAAACTGGTACTGCTCTAAAAGGTACTACTACGGGTACCGATACGCCTGGCGGGCGAGAAAAGATAGCGCTGACTCTTTTTATACTGCTTGAAGAAAAGTGTCTCTTATCGTTAGCCAGCCCTATCAGAAACAGGACCCGGGACTGAAGGATTGCTCTTGCCTGAAAGGAAGGATAACTGCTAATCTTTCATTTAGAGAACTTATGTCTTGTAATCAAACTGAAACTTTAACTGGCTCGGCTGGTCCGCTCTATTCTGCCCCAGAAAAAAGAGATCCCCAGCTTGCTTGCATGCAACTCTTGTTGAAGAGAGGACTTCAACTTTTTGGAATGAGACTACTGAGATTGCTACACTCGTCTGGATACTTTTCTCTGAAAGAGAGAGAGCCCCCTTCTAGCCTTATCCCTATTACTTGCTTTCCCCCAAGGATAATAAATCTATGGCGTAATATACTTATTCGCGAAAAGGAATGGAAAGAACTTTGAGAGGAACTCATTGAGGCCAAACTACTCCTTATAGGCGTAGGCATCTATCTTGAGGCCCGTCTTCGTATGCACTCCTTATCCTTTTGCCTGAAACTAGATGGCTTCAACTCCATCTTGATGCTCGGCAGGGAGTCAATAAGAAGACTGCATTTCAGGGGGCTTAGCATGAGGAGCAGTGGGACCGGAAAGAAAAAAGGATATAAGGGAAATACGCTATTTAAAATAGGATATGCATTAACTAGAAAGGCAGAAGGCTCATCTCTTGGATTAGGAATGTCCCTAGGACTAACACTAGATACCCCCCACACCTTGACAGAAGCAAGACTAATAGGAAAAAAGTCTCTCTTGTCCTTAGACCTACCCCTCCCTCTTTTTTGTAGAGAAGGAGAAAGATAGATCCTAAGCGACTAGGGGCCCACTTCCTTAAGTCAGATATAACTGAACTATATAAGATGCTTGAAACAGTGTCTTTCCCTTCTTACCCTGCTTACTTTTTGGCTATCCCGTGACTTACTTGACCTAGATCCTGCTTTTTGGGCAAGATAAGAGGCCCGGCTGGCTAAAAAGACTGCGGGCTAGAGAGTACACCCTTTAGCACAAACTGCATTAGCATAGACTGCAGGATATTAAAAGAAAAGAATACCGAAGGGAAGGAAAACACATTATCCAATGGAACTCAAGCAAGATCTATAGGCTTATATTAAGACTAGATGGATATGGAAAGAAAGCGGTTCAAAATACTCAGACGTTCTCATAGGATTGCTGACTTCTTTAAGTCATCTAATGTTTGAAAACTGGCCCTCCATTGGCTGGGCAAAGGTAAGCAGAAATGCTTGGAAGTATCACTCCTTATATAGCTTTCCCAAGAAAAGAAGCAACTATTCCTAGCTTGCTTTCTTTCTACAGGCATTTTTCTAAGTTTTATCATACTTACTCGCTTTCCTTTCCTGGTGGGGTCAGAACCTTTGAGCGTGGGATATGATCACAAGATTCAATTGAGTCCTCCTTATGAAGCATGCTTATCAGAGGTAGCATCTTGTCTAGTAAGAGATTGCCCTGGTAAGTCACATACCCCAGCTTATGTTATCCATAAACCGAGTAGAAGTATAACTGGAAGTCCCCCCATTCTTTGCCTCAGCCTGGGAAGCGTGAAAAATCTCATTCATCCCTAAATCTCGCACTCAATCGAAAGCTGGTTTCCATACAGGGGTTTCCTACGAGGGTTCTGAGAGCTTGGGTGGGGCACTAGTTAGTTAGTTAGGTTCCCATGAAAGTAGCTTTCCAGCCGTTGGGAGCTCTATTCATCCAGCATGCATTTCCATTCCGTACGCCTACAAGCCGTTTAGAGTCTTGAGGTAAGCCTCCCCCGTTGCCATTGCTTCTGCCTTTGAGCGAGTGCCATCCAGTCAAGTGTAAGAAAGGGCAAATCCCATCTCTGAGTCTGTTGGAGTGGCTTTCGATGTCGGTCCAGCCCATCCATACATTGTGAGGTCCTCGCTGGTCAAGGTCCCTAAAGCAAGTGAGTTCTCAAGCTCTCCAGCATTCTCTTTTCCAGCGGTTCCTTTTCATGTCCGATCCAGACGAGCCTTTTCTAGTCCTTCTACTTTCGAGCAAGTTGCAGTTGCAGTCTTTGCTAGGGCAAAAGCAGGAATATTTGCTCCAGTGTTAAGAAGGATGAAATTGCTAGACCGGAGGAAGAGGGATTTTAGTAAGGCAGTTCTAAAAGCCTATTCTAATTACTTCTCTTGCAGCCAGTCCTGCCTTTGGGAGTGCCCCTATGATCGAATGTGATCAAGTTTTTTCCGGGATACGTTGCGTCTTTCATTATCTTTGGGTAATTTATCTAGTGGTAGTCTCGGCTTAATATTATGCTGAAGAAGTAGTTGCCTACCCATAACCAGTAGAAATTGTAGTCCTTCTTAAGGCCATTCCATAATATTAGATTCCTTTTTTAAGACTTCCAATTACGCAAGCCCTTCTAAATGCAGCAAAAGGATAAGAGCCCTTTCCTAATTCCTTGCTTGTCGATCCAGGTGAGCAACTAGCTTTTATACGATTGAATTTTTTATAGGTTTCTTTTCTTACCCCAGCCTCCTAGCCTTTTTCTTTTCAAAGTGCCGGGACAAGCTTTTTAAAATGCTTATAGAAAGCTAGTTTTCATTTCAGGCAAGGTTAGAGTTCAAGCCAGGTTACAGTTATTATTCAAGGCAGGGGGAGTCGTTTTTATCGCCAGTGATGGTTCAGGCAATTCTACTTCTGATCTAGCAAACCCCTAACGAGCCTGTTGCAGTCCTTAGGCGAGCAAGTCAGTTTGAAAGCTAGATTCCTTACGCAAGAAAGCCTGGGATAGACACGAAAGCAAAGGATCTTAGGTAAGCCACTATTTATACTTCTTTTTCAAGCGAGCAAGAGAGGACTAAGGCAAGGGCTAGAGCCTGTTCAGTTTAATAAAGTTTTTTTTTCATATATCATAAGGGATTACCCGTGCCATTTACATTCCTTGAGTGAATTGAAAAAATATCTCATATTACTTGAGTGCTTATGAGTATCTATTTCCAGGTCTCCCTATGCTTGGAGGGAGGGTTTCATTCTAATTCTTCACCATCTGACGTCGAAGGTTCTCGGGTAAGCTAGAAAGCAAAGTAAGCCAAAACCTGTGGAAGTATCTCATACCTCACCCCTCTTAGGAAAGGCAGCAGCAATAACTCTCCGGGCTAGCTCTCTCGGGCTATTCTAATCAGTGCTTCCCTCTACTTCAATAAGGCGGTTCAGGTGAAGTGCTTTCATCCCTTGTTACAGCGAGTGTTCCAGTGAGACCCTTTTTCAAGAAAGTAAAAAAGCCCAATTGGAGTCCCCCCTTAGTCAAATAGGGCGGCAAAGGTAAGCTCCTCCTGTTGAAAGCCCATCTAATCGAGTTGTAGTGCTAACTCCTGTTTCTAAAGAATTGAAAGAAAGAGTTGTATTTTCATCTCCTGGAGTTGCATAGCCAGTTGTTTGACTTTCTAATAAGCTAACAAGCTAACGATCTTACAGGCCCAATATACTTTGCTTGGTAGAACTATTTGGCTTTGGCTCTTGGTCCACTCCTGCCCTTTGTAGTGCTTCCGCAAGCCCTGTAATATCTTCTGTCATGCGTTCTGCCTTCCCTGTGGAAGGAATGTTCAGCTCCTGTGTTTCAATGGATCTCTTCTTTCTGCGAGCCATTTCTAGTCCTTTTTAAGCCCAGTAGAAAAATGAAAGATTACTTGTCTTTTCTTTCGCCTTAAATTGCTAATGCTTTCGAGCGAGTAAAAGCTAGGTAGTTTGAAAGCCTTCCAATTGGAGTGCTATCATTTATACTCTTAATACCGAGCATAAGAGCTAACAGGCATACCATAGGGATAGCTTTTATAACAGTTCTAAGGTGAGCCCCTCCTCTTCCAGCTATTGATTCTGTCTGCGAGCCTGTTGGAGTCCTCTTTTTTTGTGGTCCATACGAAGGAGTTCCCCAGCGATCCCTTTTAAACCTTTACTTTAAGCAGTCCCTGCCCCTTAATCAAGTAGGGGTTCTGCATTTGCAGTCCTAAGGCCTCTTTTTCCTTACAGTTGTGAGGCCGGACATAAGAGAATTACTTTTCCAGGCATTTCTGCTTATCTTGGATAGGTCAGATATGGCGTGTATAAGGCTAAGACGGAATAAGGCTTGTAATAGATGTAACGCTTTAATATGTGTAATAGGCTTTTAGTTAAGCACTCCCATTTCGCTAATCCTAGTGCTTCGTCCTTACAATGCTTCTCCTTTACCTGGGGTTGAAGTTCCACAATTTGAATAGCTTCTATCTTCCCGGCCCCGGCTCTTTCCTTCCTTGCGCTTGGAGGTTCTGTTGCAGTTGCCAGCAATCTAGTTTAAGTTTTTTGAATTCCTCTCTTTTTAAGTCCTAAGTCTTTCCATGTGCTTTTATAGGGGTAATAAACTCTCTCTAGTCGAGAAGACGATCCGGCCAATCTAAGAGGTCCGGGTGAGTTCGCAGTCCTAAGGCCAGCCATTGATCCAGTTGTGAGGTATTAAGAAGAAGCCCTTGCCCATCTTTGTTTTGCGATTTACTTTGGATTATTCCATGGTTGCCTCTCCCTCTCTATAGAGTAGAGTTATTTTATACCTCTTCTGACTTTTTTAGAGATAAAATAACTTATGAAGAGGGATTTACTTTATTCCCTGCCGCAAGGGAAAGAGCCTAAGCTAGTTCAGTTCCATCGCCTTCCAGTGTTTATGCCTGTGATCTAGTTATAGAACTTGCTTCAATGCGAGGCTTGCCAGGATTCTCTTCCAAGGCAACAATCACTCGAACAATAGGGAAGAGGGATTTCACCCCTGAATCTCTTACAACCGCAGTGGATTTTTCAGGGAAGAGAGGGGCACGTTACATTCATTAGAGCGAGTGCGCCAGTGAGTTCCTTATGAAGTGAAGGTAGGAGTCTTTTCCAACCATTGGAAGTTCTCCTTCAGACATTAGGAGTTCTAGTTATCTTAATCGAGGTGGAGTAGCTTTCGATGTCGTACCAGCCTCCCCAGATTCTATTCATTCAGCCGAACCAATTGCAGTACTCAGATCTGAGCGCATAGATCTCTCTCTGGGCCTATCTAATAGCATATCTGGAAGTGATTTGATATCTTATGATGACATCTTTTATGGTATATCTGTTGGCGCTCTAGCTCTATAAAAATGAGCTGTAGTTCTAGTGAATGCTTATTGATTTGGAATGCCCATCCCTTCCCCTGTTAGCGCTTTCGACTTCTCATCTTTCAGATGTGATGTAGCCATTCGATCAAAGAAGGAAAATCCAGCTGATAAGTTATAATAACTAGTTTTAGGTTCCGGTTCTCGAGCAGGTGAGTTTGAAAAAGGCTCCTTCTCTTTTCGAGCTCGTTCTAGTTGCTTTTCCCTCTTTTTTGGTAAAATAAGAAAGTTCTTCTGTGTTTAAGACAAAATAGATTGAATATCAGGAAGGAATTAATTGTTAGAGGCTTTCCTTTAGTAGTTGCTTGTCCTTGAATCGAGATTGGCTTTGTCTTCTTTGACCCGGGTTGAAAACGATGCTTTTCTGCCAACCTTCTCGCCTAGAAGGCAGAACTATGGGCTGGAGAACGAAGTCACTTATTATGATTAATTCATTTCTTTCGAGATAGCCACGAAGGGAAGGTCTAACAATCAGTAATTAAGGCTCTAGTTCTACTAGCAAAGACTACACCCGGAAATCTATCTTGTGTTTGTGTGAAATGAGTCAAGACAGCACAAATTGTTGAGCAAAAAACCTTTCGTTGCATTGCCTGGGGACCCGGACCAACATTCTTTGAAAGAGTGATCGAATTCCTGCACTCACCATCCTCTTCCTCTTAAGGAAGGACAAAGACCGGAAGAAGGCGTACATTGATCGGGGGAAGTGGGGACTCATAATATCTAATTTAAGCCAATAACTCATGTGGCTTGATCGGAAAACCCGCCACCAACTAACTAGCATTCATCTGTCCTAGCAATCAAATCTCTCTCTTTCATAGGTGCCTTTTCTTTATCATAAGGCTACGAGCTCGATAGGGTGGACGTAAAGTTGAAGAAGCAGTGAGGGTGGCAGGGCAAGGCTAAGAGGAGTGGTGGTGGGGTGGGTGGGCCCCTATCACACAGATAGAAAACTGGCCAGAATGCGGATAGACACCTTCCAAAAGATAGAATTACTGTTATGACTGCGAACGGTTTATTAGTACTTCCTAGCTCGTTAACGGCTTGTCCAATGGTGGATTAATTAAGGAACGAAAGGGAGCTAGCTAAGGCTTTTTTGACCCCCCTATGGGAGGAACTTCTTTCTTTCATGAGTAAACGACTATCAAAGCAAGAGCAGAGACTTACTTATCCGTATCAGGGGCTCATTTCAGGCTGTTCTCTAGCGCCCAACGTGCTAATTACTCAATGAATGTTCTTTGCTTTTTTCTTATTCTCTCCCCAATCCCTTTGAATGTGCCTAGCCTACTCTGATTCAATTGCGAGAACAGCTTCCTCCAATCTCTGCAGCGGATAAGATCCCAACAGCTGTACTATATCAGAAAAGACAAGAGCGGGTAGGCAAAGAAAGAAGGTCTTCTTTCAATCTGTGTAATCGGTTCCTATTGAGTCAGATCTGGAATTCGCTTTCAAATGAATCGAATCTATCAATGAAAAAGAAATGAAATTTCTCTTTCCCGATGTAACTTTCGGTAAGAAATACCCTCATTCGATAGCTTTCTTCTTTAATTTTCTTGTATAGAGTTTGTACAAATGGATTTTCCTAGTAGGTGCCTTCATGGGTCGGCCCAGAGTTTCGTTGAGAAGCTCTAAGGCTGGAGCGATGGCATGAGTCGGACTGCAGGCGCGGACCGTGGGCGTGGACTAGTTTGTAGTTGGACCAGCGAGACTTTTCCAGGGTTGTCAAAGGCGACTAAAGGGAAATACTTTATGGAAAAAGAAATGGAGCAAGAGCTTTTTAGTAAGTATGGATGTTCCCTTGTCTTTCTTGTCTTGGAGTTGTCCTAACCCGTCCGAGGTGAGCAAGTCTTTCCTTACTTAACTTGAAAACCGGCTCTTGATTCTCTTATTCAAATTCGAGTTTCATTTCATCTTTCCTGAGATTGGAGCCGGTCTTGTCGGAAAGCTAGAAGACTTTCTTTTTCTGCCGCTTCTTTGTGTCGTCGAGCTGCTGCTCCTTGCCTTTGCCCCCTCCTTTTCTTACTTATTGATGGGCCTTAGTCACTTCTGGTGAACTTTTTATCTTTCACTTCATGCCATTCTCCAGGGGGGGGTGAGCGGGGGTTTAATCATCCTTGTTTTTTTGGTCCATTGATCGTTTTGGCATAAATTATACCAATATGGTATTTCCCTGGTGCCTGTCCATTGCTCTATCCCTCTGGTCCAAGGAATTCTTTTTATCCCTCCTCTTCCAATACAGACGAAGGATTGGCTATTGTTTCAAGTTTCCACCCTTTTTTTATTGTCGTTAGTTGCTCAAGCATTTTAGTTTCAATTCTATCAAACCAAACCTTTGAATCATCTTCTGTCTCTCTTTCTTGTTTTCATACGTTATTTTAATTGATGCTTGTACGCGTTTTTCATGGCTTTTTTCTAATGACACATATTTGAAATTCCATGCAATGGTTCGCAATGTCTTTCACACTTCCATTTCCAATATGTTCTCGCATCGCTTTTTTGTAGAAACACAACAACATAATAAGTCTCATGTAGAGAAGAAGAATTCTCAAGTCTGGCCCTTGATTAATACGAAAACCTAGCTAGAATAAGAGGAATATAAAAGTGCCCCATCGCCCTGCAGGAAAATTGGCAAACTATTTGCCTGTGGAGATGGTCCGTACTACTAAAGCAATGGACACAGATGTGGATCGCCGAGAATCGGTGGACTAGTCGTTTTTTCGACTATGAGACTGGGAAAGGTGGGAAAACCTGATCCCGGGAACAATAAAGAGTAACCTTTTCCACAAATTGGATGAAGCCATCTTTGTTAACAAATATGAAACCGCCATAACAAGGAACAGGGGCGCTAAGGTAGGTTGTCATCAGCTTCCATCCACCTTCAAATTCCGCTAATCTAGAGCAGTGTTGTCCCCCTCCAAAAAGCGCAAACGACATCCTTATTCTCGAGAAATTGAACTGTATAGAATCGACCTTCTCTTCTTAAACGCACCTTTCAGACAAGCCGTTCCTTCCCCTATTGGCAGATTCGGGTCCTTCTAACCCTAGGAACAGTCCGCTACTTGGCAGTGCCTCAAAAGGGCTACGAGCTTACTTAGTGCACCAGAGACTCCTTCTAGACAGGCACAAAGGCTAGTTCTCTTTCTCGAAAAAAGGAAGATTTTTGGTCCTAGATATAGAGCACTTCCGCATACAGTTTTCCCTGGAAGTTCCAGATGCAGTCTGCTCTGGCTAAAAGACCAACGATAAGGTAGTCCTACGTAGGCACTTAGTGCGACCCACCTTCTCCGGTCAGTGCAGAAAAACCTCGGAAAAGAGTATGATACCCAAGTTGCGTAGCTCGTGTCCCTCCGTAGCCCCTGAAGAAAAGCCAGTTAACACTTCTCCACTTTACTCCTTATATGTATGAAGAAGGTATCCTAAGCTCATCATCATTTTTCTGCCTAAAACAAGGCGGGAAGGCAGGGGGTTCCGAGGGACTCAAAATCTCCACTGCTATTGTCAAGCTTGGACATACTTAACACTGACCCAATTGAGACCGTGGCCACACCCTGGATAAAACAGTTATTCTGTGGTCAACCCTGGATACGTGGCTCTTCGATGGGGGAAGGACCACGCTAGTCGTCTGAGTGTGTGGTGTGTAGTGGGTGCCGTCTGTCTGTCTTCTTACTAAGATAAATCAATGAGAAAATATATGATTCTCGTTCTCGAAACTCCACTCTTTTTCTCTTTCAAACAAACTAGGAGGATTGGCATTTGGCCAAGATGTGAAGAATCTCTTTCCTTGGTTGGAGTGGAACTTTTATTTTCTTTAGCGAGGAACCGTTTCACTCGGCGTACAGTCGAATGATCAAAGCGAAATGCTTTAGGCATCTTTTGAGCATAGCATCTTCAGCTTAAAAAATTCCTGGAGTCCTACGGCATTCTCACAGAAAGAAAAAATTGCTAGTATATAACTTAAAAAAAAAAAGTGATCAGTGCTTCCGATCTTGTTTGGGCTTGGAAAGGTTTCCTTTATCAATTCCAGAAGTGGAGGAGCCCATGTAGAAGAAGCTGTAGAAGAGCAGCACCACGGTTCAGGCCCCGACACATGGGGGATTCATTCAGCTGCAAGGATCGCGAATCAAGGGAAGGGAAGAATGAGACCAGAATGTGGAAGTCACCCCCGACCGAGACCTAGATGGCAACCTAACCTAGTACGTCATAATTGAGAAAGGGAACACCCCTCAGAGCCAGAACACAGGCGCCGACCTCTCCGCCACCAGCACAAGTGAATAAGAGAAGATCACGTCTCTGAAGGTGGCGGTATCCCCGTCTACAGGTCGAGTCACGAGATCTAAAGTGCAAATACTCGACGCCGTGAATCAAGAAATTCGGGTGATAGACGAAGGCGTTGGTCCATCGGTGCCTTAGGGGCAATCATCTGCGCCAGTGTATAAAAAAAAAATTTTAATTCTGACAGTAGCGAGGAGAGCTTATGGACAAAAAATTAGGATTCCGGCGGCTTTTGCCACTTATGATCAGTGTTCACAAGAGCGAGACGATTCAATGTCTTACAATGTTCAAGCAGCATTCTTGCCGGAAGGATTTTTTAGGAGGCCCTGAGACCTACTGAACATCCATGAAGGATGGAACAACATGAGATGATGAAGAAGGTATGCAGGAAAAAAAGGGAAGATAACAAGGAGATCCCTGAAAAGGGGGAGGCAAGAAAGTAGTAGAAATGTTGAAGAGGAAACACCCCGCTCTTGAACTTAAGACTATGCGCGTCCCGTGCTCGATCTAGCAATCTTGGACAATTGTTTTGATGAACTGTCACTAAACTAAAAAAGAGAGAAGAGAAAGAACTGGGAGTTGGCGCCTGCTTGCTTGCTTACCAAGCCATCCTGGCAAGCTCCTCCAGTTCGATTATTATTCTTGACTTGACTTATTATTATAAAAACTACTCACTATCAAAATGAAAGACGATCTATTATCTACCCAAGAAGATAGAGAGTCCCACATACGAGAAAAAGTCACAAATAGAGTTGAACCAAGTAACATTG